ACAGTATCATAAGTATCATATATTTTATTACTTTCTACTATTTTATTACTTTCTACTTTACTCTTTTATTTTCTTTTAATAAATTTCCTATTATTAAATTAATATATTGTATTGAATTAAATACATATTAGTTAATTAAATATTAAATAATATGAGACTCGAAATGAAAGTACCCTTCTCGCATACATTCCCCATTACGTTGTCGGAACAAAAATATTGCATGTATCAATATGGATGGAAATATTTAGTACATGAAATAGCGATTTGCTAGATATATAAATAGATATATAAGATATAACTAATAAAACGGATCTTGTGTTCTGGAATTGGAATCAAAGAAAGATATTTAAAATGGCTCGTATGTTGTGACTTGGAATAAATGTTTCTCGGTAAAGGAAGGGAATAGTAATTTATTCATTCCTAATTTATTCCTATAGAACGTCTAGGAACAAGAAGATAAAATCGGATATATCGACAGATTCCCGCGTAGTCCAAAGAAAAAAAAGATCCAATTTCATCTCTATCGAATTTTAATATCAGAATAGTGGATATAATTATGATGCAATGGGTTAGGTCCACTTACTTTTTATTTTGTTGATTTCTAATCGATTTAATTGGAATAATGGAAAATAGGAAAGGAATAGTAATATTTGAAGATTTAACGAGACGACTTATCCTTACATTCATTATAATATTTAATATAATATTTAGAATAATATATTTAATTTATTTATTTAATAATAGATTTAATTTATTAAAATAGCAAATTTATAAAAATAGCAAATTTATAACCATACTATAAATTAATTATAATGTTATAATTTTGATTATATATTAAAATATTAAATTATACGGTTTGTTACTTTTTTTTTATTACTTTATTACAAAGATCAACAATATCTTTATTCGCACTTCAAATATGAATACTACTGCCGGAGTTTTATTATTTATGAAAAAATCAAAGCCCCTTATCGGATTTGAACCGATGACTTACGCCTTACCATGGCGTTACTCTACCACTGAGTTAAAAGGGCTTGTTTGATCCAATTCCTGAATAAAGACACTATGAGTTTAGTATATATACTTATTATAATAGATGTACATAGATATATCTTATAATAAGTATAAGGGTTCATTCAGGAATGAAAAATTTTCTTTATCCAGTAAAAGTAAATTAAATAATTTAATATAATTTACTATAAGAGTATATAATATAGGTAAAATAAAAAGAGTATATAATATAGGTAAAATAAAACGGTTTATTGATATTGGATTTGATAAATATCAATACAATGAATTGTTTCAAGACTATCCTAATTGACATCATAACTAAATTCATTTGAGTGATACATGTATCCACTAATTTAACATAGATCCAAGATATTTCATTGAATCATTGATAAAGAGATTCGGATAAAGAGATTCGGCGTGGCCTTTGAACCAAACTTTTATCGAAAAAAATTGTATAGAAAGAATCGTGAAAGACGGAAAGATCCTTCGTATCGAGTCATACCATTCCATTATATTGACAATTTTAAAAAACTATTCATACTATGAACATAGTATGATGGCGGTCGTGCAAGTCTGCCCCCATCGTCTAGCGGTTCAGGACATCTCTCTTTCAAGGAGGCAGCGGGGATTCGACTTCCCCTGGGGGTAGGGTACTACGAAAGGAAGTTGATCGTGGATTATCAATAAGCCTGGAATTGATTCTTCCTGGGTCGATGCCCGAGCGGTTAATGGGGACGGACTGTAAATTCGTTGGCAATATGTCTACGCTGGTTCAAATCCAGCTCGGCCCAATAATTTGCCGATCCGCCATGAAATGATATAATATAACCCATTTGTTGCTCTCCAGAAATGCCCGATCCCCCAATCGCAATACGGAAGAAATCCATTTTATGATATATCTATACCACTATTTATTTACTCTCTTTTTCCAAGAAATTCTGATCTTGCTAATGATCTAGATTCATATCAGGATCCGTAACTATAAAGTAAAGTTTAAGGAAAAGAGTAAATAAAAAAAAAACTTTTTTGATTGAACGAGTGATTATCCAATTGATTTGGCAATAACGAAAGGATTACTAGTAATACCGGCTGCTCTCACTAAAGTACATATACATATGGGTATCGATATATCACACTCGCAGCTCTGTTACAACACGCCAATTCTAATCGAAATTGAAAGGGTTAGAATGAAATCATAAAAATATGTATACTTTATTTTATTATGGTATTTACTTGGGATTGTAGTTCAATTGGTCAGAGCACCGCCCTGTCAAGGCGGAAGCTGCGGGTTCGAGCCCCGTCAGTCCCGACGAATCCAAATCCAATAAAAAACTATATCAATTCATCTCTCTATTTTTTGTGAAAAGAAGTCCAAATAACATAATTTCATTCCCAACAGCGATCCCTCTTCTTTTTTTCTTTTTCGTTTCACATTTATCATCAACCAAATGGGGGAATTTCCATTTCTTCGACTAGTACTGATTCGATTGATGGGAGAGAGGCATATGTGGATTAGTACAATTATTATATTATTAGCATCAGATTCAGGATTCCACGGGATACCGTACTGTACTGGGTCTGGCTTTTTCAATTACTCCCGATCTGTGAAATATGAAATAGAGTAGAGTATTGTATGTTTCCCGGGAGTACATACATAAATGGAATTTGTACAATATAAAATAAATTGAACATAGTTACTGTGTATAGAATAGTATAGAATACTTTTTTTTTAAGATTAAAATAAAAGTATATCCTTTTCGGGCCCTATTTTGTGTAACCTCAATTTCAAATTTTACTAATTTGAAATAATCTATCTCATTCAAATTTCGCATTGAGCTTTTGATATATGCGTCCCATTACTAATCCAATGAAAGAGGATATTCAAAAAATAAAGATCAAACAAGGATCACTTTTTTATTAGCGAGGTAATGAATTTTTTTTTTTTTATTTTTTATTTTATAAGGGTTTTTCCTTGAAAGAACAAACTTTATTAAATTTATATATAAATATATAAAAAAATAGTTAATTTGATGGAATATTCGATTTTTTTATACCGGAATTTGTACTCGTCTTTATCATACTTCTTTTGTTTTCCAAGAAGATTGGCTCATTAAAAAAAGGAGTTTATAACTTAGCTCCTTCCTTTTTTTTCATTGAGCTTCTATTGTTTGTTGGGGTTTGTTTGGTAAGTGGAAAGGCGGTTAGATGATACTTCATCAGATGATTGTACAAAGAGGGCGGTAGGTTATAGAAAAGAAAGAATGGAAAAGAATGATAAATAAATAAAGGAATTATTGATTGTATCGGGAATCAAATTTTGAGTTCAGTATGGATAAAAGATCGTCCTATGTTATACTATTCAATTCTTGACGATGAATCTATTTGATAGCTCCGATATTGTTATTCATGATATTGATCCGATTCGATATCATCGAGATGTAATGCATCCCATTGAATTTACAGGCGAAAGATTTATTATCTCTATGGGATTAACTCCCGAGTTATTGCGAATTAAAGAAAAATTAAACAATGAGATTATGGAAGTAAATATTCTCGCATTTATTGCTACTGCACTGTTTATTCTAGTTCCTACTGCTTTTTTACTTATAATATACGTAAAAACAGTCAGCCAAGGTGATTAATTTGAATTAAACTTGATTTTTTATTTCTTATCAATAATTGCAGAGAAGAAAAGGATAAAAATTTCGCGTCTTAAATGAAATGGGCAGACTAGAATCAGTCGTATTCTATGAGATACGATAGTATGGTAGAAAGATTCAGATATTTCTTTCTACCATACTATCTAGTATTGTTATTGTAGTGTATAAAGTTGTATTGTAATGCGGGTTAATTTAATATAGATTAATATAGATCAATCTACAATAGTATCATCATATTCCTTTTCTATATATATAGAAATCGATTTAATTACGTATATAGTGATAATGTATATTATATAGTATCCCAATTCTATTTCTTTGCTTTATCTATTTGTATTTAATTTGTGTTGATTTCAATTAAATTAATTTGAAATAATCGAAAGCGACTTTTACGATTAGAATTCCTAGATTTCTTATTATTTTCAATATGAATCCCGATCGAAAGAATCAATGACTTCTTCGGATTTCGAAAAGGATTAGTAAAACCCGTCGACTTTTAACGTTTGAACCACGATATGAAATGGGTTCAATAAAACAAGCAAAACATAAATAAAATTTCTAAAATAGTAAAACTAAAACAAGCGGCGCAATATGTGACTCGCCCAAGACAATATTTTAGGATGTGCAGTATCTCGTTAGACAACTACTATGTTGTTTCCCAATGTGTATCCACGTAATGGAATAACCGAATTGTTTTCTCTTTGATCTTTGAACAGTAAAGAGGTAAACAAAATAAAAAAAAGTTCCGTTCTTCCTCATGGTCCATATCTAACTTTGGTAAGAGTCAGTTCATCGAAATAGAAAATTTATGAAGAATTCAGTTGGAATAAATTTCCTACCATTTGTATTCCTTTTACTTTTTTTACTTTCAAAATACGAACACGGAAATAATTGAAATATTTCTTTGATTGAAAGAGTATTCTTCATATATATTTATTATTCATAGAATACATTACTCAACTAAAATCCAAGAGAATTTCGAAATGAAGATATTTTTCATTTCTATTTCAATTTAAAAATAAAATTTTAAATTGAAATAGTGAAATTTTAAATAAAAAAAACTTTGCCGAACGATCTATAAAAAAAGTGATACTGTTTAGTTCCTAAACTCAATTAGTAGTACTTCTAGAGTCCACTCCTTCCCCATACTACTAGTGAAAGGGAAAATGTAAAGACTACCATTAAAGCAGCCCAAGCGAGATTTACTATATCCATGTGAATTATGTCCTCTATCTCTATGAAGGAATTTTTCAATTATTGTTCACTAATAAATAATAGGGGAATCACTGGCGCAGAGTCAAAAAGTTATTCTGACCCAACACCGTTGAT